TTCAATAAATTTGATTGATTGATACGAGTTGATTTTCTGTTACGATAAATTGAAGAAACAATAGCCGGTCCAATAGCTGCTTCAGCGGCTGCAATAGCTATAACAAAAATTGAGAAAATATTTCCTTTTAATTGGCGACTATCAAAAAAATCCGAAAATGTTACAAAATTGAGATTAACCGCATTCAATATAAGTTCAAGACACATAAGAGCCCGAACTAAATTTCGACTCGTGATTAATCCATAAATCCCCATAGAAAATAAATAGGCACTCAAAACAAGTACATGTTCAAGCATCATTGACCAACTCCTTATCAATCTCGATTCATTTCAATATGAACAACAGTTAAACCGATTTGATTGACTAGAATATAACAAGTTAGAATCGAATAAATTAAGAGCAAAAAAATATGAAAGTATTTTCATTTTATACATTAATTCAAATAGAATTGAATCGAAATGAATACGAGAAAATCTTTTAATTGATAGTTTAAAAAATAAATCATTGACGAGCCACAGCAATTGCACCTATTAAAGCAACTAAAAGAATTATTGAAATGAGTTCAAATGGAAGAAAAAAATCTGTTGATAAATGAATTCCTATTTGTTGACTATTATTTATCAAATCTTGTTCTAGAATCTGGTTTGATCTTGTAGTCCAAATAATCCCATACCATGATGTATTTAGAATAGTATTAATTAATGAAATAAAAAGACTTGTACAAACCAACGAAGTAGCCCCGTCCCCAACAGTACAAAGATTAAAATCTTTGTCATATTCTGGCCCATTCATGAACATTACAGCAAATATTATTAAAACATTTATAGCTCCCACATAAATAAGGAGTTGCGCAGAAGCTACAAAATGAGAGTTTGCTAGAATATAGAATAAAGATATACAAACAAGAACCAATCCCAGCGAAAAGGCAGAAAAAATAGTATTGGTAAAAAATACCACTCCTAGACCCCCTAATATAAGACCTGACCCCAGAAAGACTAAAAGAAAATCATGTATTGGTCCAGGTAAATCCATTATATGTAAAATAAGAGATAAAAAAATCGGAATTTTTCATGATCTTATTGACTTGAACAGGAAAAAGGAGGTTCATGTGTTCTTAATTGGTAAATCCTAATGTGTACGACTTGCTGTAGGTAAAGTTATTAGACCCATCATATTCTTTTTTGTCGGAAGGATAGTTCGAAACTATTTGCAATCATTACAGTAAATATCAATACAAAACAAATTAAGTTGCGATTTTCATCAACCAATAGAATAGTGAATAGTCGAGATTTGTAGTTAATAACCAAGAATAAATTTTTTGAATTTCAATTAAAAATTAAATAAATCAAATAAAAGAACCTTAGTAATTGGGAATTGTTCTTCAATCACGAGATTTCTCTTTTGTTTGAGGCGAATTCAAAATTGTTCGAATTGTGTAATCATCCGTTATTGATATTGGTAAACGACCCAGAGCAATTTGATTATAATTTAATTCGTGACGATCATAAGTAGAAAGCTCATATTCTTCAGTCATTGATAAACAATTTGTTGGACAATACTCAACACAATTACCACAAAATATACAGATTCCGAAATCAATACTGTAATTAAGCAATCGTTTCTTGCGAATATCAGTTTCCAATTTCCAATCAACAACGGGTAGATCTATAGGACATACACGAACACATACTTCACAAGCAATGCATTTATCAAATTCAAAGTGAATTCGACCACGAAAACGCTCCGATGTGATCAATTTTTCATAAGGGTATTGAATAGTTACAGGTAAACGGTTGGCGTGGGATAGGGTAATCATAAAACCTTGACCAATGTACCTTGCCGCCCGTACTGCTTGTTGACCATAATTAATGAACCCAGTTACCATAGGGAACATATGATAAATATCAATAAAAAATTGGATTTTGTTTCTTTCTCTTGTTTGCTACAAGCTATAAATTGAATTTGAATATTTGAATCAAATATTCGATTTTTTATATTTTATAGAATTTATAATGAAAGGAGTTGGGAAGAAGTTGTTAATAATAGATTACCTAAAGAAATAGGTAAAAGAAATTTCCATCCAAGATTTAATAATTGGTCCATTCTTAGTCTAGGTAAAGTCCATCTTGTTGCGATAGAAATGAACAAGAACAAAAAAGTTTTAGCTAATGTAATGAAAACACCAATTGTCGTTCCAAAGACTCCATACGCTTTGTTTATTTCAAAAAATTCAGGAATGAATATGTATGGAATAGAGAGATTCCAACCACCCAAGTAAAGAACTGTTACAAATAACGAAGAGACTAGTAGATTTAGATAGGAAGCAACATAAAATAAACCGAATTTTATACCTGAATATTCAGTTTGATAACCTGCTACTAATTCTTCTTCGGCTTCTGGTAAATCAAAAGGCAATCTCTCGCATTCTGCTAGAGAAGAAATTATAAACACAATAAACCCTATAGGTTGCCTCCACAAATTCCATCCCCAAAAACCATATTTTGACTGCGCCTCAACTATATCGACTGTACTTGAACTGTTAGATAATCATAGTCGATAAAAAGATCACTCTTATCATCGCTATTACAGAACCGTACATGAGATTTTCACCTCATACGGCTCCTCGGGAGCCATAAATAAATCTAAGGACTTATTCGATATTCTTTAATCTTGATATGTTTGGATAATCGATAAAGTAAAAATAAATCGAAAGGTCCTGAATTAGACCAATGGAATTCTGTCTGCTATACTATAAAAAAAAAGTGCTTCAGAATTGATCTCATTCTTTACTTTAAGTTTAAGAATTTCAAGTTTTTTTATTGAGTAATAACTTAATCCTTAAATAAAATACTCTATTTACCAATAATAAATATTTCACCTTATTATTTTCGATTCCGAAAAAGAATTAAACATTCATTCATCATTTATGACGTGACAAAAATTTCATTTCCATTCCATGAATATTTTTTTTGCAATTACGTATTTAAATTTTTTTCGTTCCTCTTATTTCTTTTATTTAGGCTTAAAATAAAACAAAGTAAAGGATTACTTCGTTCCTGATAGTCATTCACTTAATCGGTGGATAGGAGCATACTCTGGATCGGAATTTTTTGGAGTACTACTTTATCATTTCTACCAATTTAAAGCACCAATTTAGTATTTCTTTTATGTATAAATATTTCTTCGGATAACTTACATAATCTCTATTACGAATCCTTTGTGTACTTTTGTGTTCCTAATCATCCACTCATTTTTGCTCAATCTCTATGGTAATTCATAGAAAAGATAGTAAAAACTCCATAAAGTTGATCTTTTCAACCCGCTTCAAGCCCTGATGACTAATTAATCAATCTTGGGGTAAACAGTCTTGACTGCTTATGTTTATTTTCGTTTAACCCTTGTACCTGGGAAATGAGATTCAAATTTTTTACGGCGAATCCAATTTCCAAGCCGTTTTCTTTCACTCATCTAACTATCTGGTTTAGTTTATCAACCCGAGCAGTGAATAAAAAAATAAAGATATCTATTCAATACGTTTAAATTTCATTCTTCGTAAAAACTTAAAATAAAATGGAGGAAGACTTATGTCTCAACGAATCACACGTAGAGATATTGATAACACGCATAGAGTTAATGGTATTTCATAACTAATTGATTGGGCAGCAGCCCGTAAACCACCTAAAAAAGAATATTTATTATTTGATCCATATCCTGACATAAGAAGTCCAATTGGAGCAATACTTGAAATGGCGATCCATAAAAAAACACCAATACTGAGATCGGCTAGAACAAGGCGATAGCTAAAAGGAATTACTGAATAACTTAGTAAAATTGATATGACTGCTATAGAAGGCCCGATACTAAATAAACGCATATCCCCTCTAGATGGAAGAAGATTCTCTTTAAAAAGTAGTTTTGTCCCATCTGCTAGAGCTTGAAGAATTCCCAACGGACCGGCGTATTCGGGTCCAATACGTTGTTGTATACTCGCGGATATTTCTCTTTCTAACCACACAATCACCAGTACACCTATTGTGATTCCCAATACGAGAATCACAATAGGGACAAACATCCATATAGTCCCATAAATCTCTTTTAAGGATTCCAATCTGGAAAAAGAATTGATAGTATGTACTTCTGTTGTATCAATTATCATTTCAACGATCAACTTCCCCCATAATGATATCTATGCTACCTAATATCGTCATAATATCAGCCAATTTCATTTTTTTAACTAACTGAGGAAGAATTTGCAAATTGATAAAACCCGGGGGGCGAATTTTCCATCTCCAAGGAAAAACACTTTGATCTCCTATCAAAAATATTCCCAATTCTCCCTTTGGGGCTTCGACTCTCACATAAAGTTCTTGTTTCGACAATTCAAAAGCAGGAGACGGTTTTTTACTAATGAATCGATATTCAAAATCATTCCATTCAGGATATTTTATCCTATTAAAGCGTCGGATTTCTAAATTTTCATAAGGACCCCCTGGGATTCCTTCTAAAGCTTGTTGAATAATTTTGATGGATTCCGCCATTTCGCCGATTCGTATTAAATAACGAGCTAATGAATCTCCTTCTTTTTGCCATTGGACTTCCCAATCAAATTCGTCATAAGACTCATAATGATCAACTTTACGAAGATCCCATTGTATTCCGGAAGCTCGTAGCATTGGTCCTGATAAACCCCAATTTATTGCTTCTTCTCCACCAATAACGCCCACCCCCTCAACTCGTTCTAAAAAAATAGGATTTCGCGTAATAAGTTTTTGGTATTCATCAATCCCTGTTAAAAAATAATCACAAAAATCTAAACATTTATCTATCCATCCATAAGGTAGATCGGCAGCTACTCCTCCGATACGAAAATAATTATGCATCATTCTCATACCGGTGGCAGCTTCGAATAAATCATATACCAATTCTCTTTCTCTGAAAATATAGAAGAAGGGGGTCTGTGCGCCAATATCTGCCATAAAAGGGCCAAGCCATAACAAATGAGAAGCTATACGACTTAACTCCAACATAATCACTCTGATATAGCTAGCCCTCTTAGGTACTTGAATATTTCCCAATTGTTCTGGTCCATTTACAGTTATTGCTTCTGTGAACATAGTAGCTAAATAATCCCAACGTGTTACATAAGGCAGATATTGTATAATTGTTCGGTTTTCCGCAATTTTTTCCATTCCTCTGTGTAAATAACCCAATATTGGTTCACAGTCAATAACATCTTCACCATCTAAAGTAACGATGAGTCGGAGAACGCCATGCATTGATGGGTGGTGAGGGCCCATATTGACTATCATGAGGTCTTTTCTTGTAATTGGTACAGTCATAGGTTTTTCCCCGATTCATTCTTTCATGAATTCATTTTTCTATGAATTGCTGAAAACAAAAAGAAGTTCATCAAAATTCAAGATCTAATAAATCAAATAATTCAAAACGACTCTTCAAATTAGCGTGTTTTTAGCTTTCGAATGTTCAATTCATTGATTAATTCTTTATAACGTACTTGATTTTTTTTTGACAAATAAGCCAGCAATCGTTGACGTTTTCCAAGAATTTTTCGTAGACCTCTTTGAGATGAATAGTCTTTTTTGTGTAATTCCAAATGTGAAGTAAGTCTCCGTATCTTATTGGTAAAACAGAATACTTGAAATTCAACAGACCCCCTGTTTTCTTCGTTTTCTTCATGCGAAATAACAGATATGAATGAATTTTTTGTCATAAATTCTTAACCTTCCTTTTTTATTTTTACCAAATATGGAATTTTCCCGATCAGTAATAATAATGCTAACTCTTTTAATCTGGTATACACAATAATACGAAATCCGAATTTCTTTATTTTCGTCATTCATTGAATTAGTATCATGCATTGGAATTGAATGTAAGACAAGGCGCATGTGCATTTATTTATCTACCAGATGATAAGGAATATATAACAGATGATAAGGAATATATAAGATGAATTATCATAAATTCATTTTGAATCGTGGATACATGTGTATTCTTAATATACTAAAACGACTGCTGTTATTAGTATCAAACCAATAACGATTCATACAAGCTAAATCTTCTACTCGATAATTGGGCCAAAGAAAGAATTTTAATTTTATAAGTTGATTTTTATCTCGATCAAAGCCTTTGCTTTCATCAAAAAATTGATTACAGTTTTTTACCCCATTCCCATTGCAAAATACTGGTTTTTTATCTTTATCCACATCATTATTATTCCTTGAATTGAAACAAATTAGAATTCTTAATTCTCTACGACACCGAGGCGATAAAATATTTTCAGGAGCAAGCAAATCATAATTGTTTTTGTCTCGATTTTTCGTCATCCTTTGATGTCTTGGAACCAATTGAGCCAAATTCTTTTTAGCAACATTTTCATTGTATCTTTTTTGATTATTTTGGCGTTTACTCTTATGAACCAATGAAATATTTATGGTTTGATACATAATAAAGTGTCCATCACCCTTTACAAACAGACGAACCGGTTCAATAATCAATACCCCCCTTTTCATGAATTCTGTAAGAGCTAAATCTTTCGGAATCCGCATTATATTCAGATTCATTTCTCTCCTTTCAATAGAGGATATAGTAATTTCTCTTGGATTTATCAATTTAAACAGGAAAGAATATACTTTGAGATTTTCCATCAATTTTTGATTGAAAGAATCATTCCATTTCAATTGAAAAAGCAAATACCTTTTTAGGAAGGAATATAATTCTGTTTCTGTATTACTCTTGTCTTGTTTTTTCTTTCTACGTTTTTTTATATCTGATTCCATATAACCTTCTTCAATATTGTTTTGTTGGTTTGAGAGAACAGATTCAGAGTTATCTAATCCAAGATCTCCTTGTCCTACGAATTCATTTTTGTCTTGATTTCGATTCTCTAATTCAAGAATTTTTTTTTCATTTGATGGTATAAAAGGATTCTTTTTTTTCTTTCTATTGATGTTTTTATTTTCACTCAAATTTTCATTTACATTCAAATTTGAAAAAAGGAAATCAATTGGTATAACCCAAGGTTTCATTTTATATGCATTATAAAGTAAGAAAAATTCTGGGAAGAACCAAAATTCTAGATTCGATATAGGATTATTTAGTATTTCTTCGTTCATTCCCATCCAATCAAAAACGTTTTTTTTTTGATGGGATCGGTTGATTTCTTGATAAATTGTGCAATAAGAAATACCTTTCTTATCCATTTTATTAACAATTTCATAATTCTTAGGTTTAGTCTTAGTATTTTTTGTATTTTTTTTATTGCTAGTACTGGTATCGACCCAGGCTCCAATGTCAATTTTATTTCTAAGAGAAAAATGGAGAATTTTCCACTCCAAATATTTTCTATCTGTATTTTTCTCTATATCCATAATATTAGTTATTCCTAAATAATTAGTGATAGGGATACTCCACCACATATCAACTAATTTTTCTTTATGTATGTTGTAATTATAAGGATAGGAAAATCCTTCGTTTTTATTTACTTGGAATGGTAATCCATAAGGATATGACTTTTTCTTATCTTCATAATAAAGAAATTTAGATGATAAAACATCATATCTATAGTTTTTTTTTAAATTCTCTTTTTGATCTTTTTGATCTGATAATAAGAATAAATGGGCTTCAGAATTTTTGGCATTTTTGTAATTAATTAATTGTTCTTTTTCATATTCATATGAATTCCATTTTTTTTTTTTTAAATTTGTATTTTCAACCTTGACTCTATTTCGCCATTTTTTTGGTACTAATCGAGACCATTTTATCTCAGATAAATCGTATTGATAATTACTTTTTAACCATTTTTTCCATTGATTCATTTCAAAATTTGGAAGTTTCTTACTCCTTAGTTCGTAAGGAGGTATTCCTTGTATTTCAAAATAATCTTTTATTTCTTTTTTAAGAAATAAAGACGTTCCATGATATTGAAGGACAGATCTTAACGTAGATTTTAACTTATATAAGTTATATATTTTTGCTTGTGATAATTTGTAAAATACATAAGCTTGCGACAAAAAAGATAAATCAGAATGAATCTTCGAATTCCTATTAATATTACTACTAAATCGGAAAAGTGATTTTTTTATAGTCGAAATAAACTGAATTTTATTTTCATTTGTTGTATCAACCCGTTCTTGACTTGTTTTATTATTGGAAATGGGTTTTTCAATTAATTTTTGTGTTGATTCAAGAAAAAGTTGTGTATTAATTCTGGGAATATTAATAATATATAGAAATAGATCTACATATATTTTTTCTCTAAAAAATTTGAAAAAATAACTTGATTGGCAGATTAACCGAGCATTTCTTTTTTTAAATATCTGACCGATATTTTTGCGTGATTCAAATCTTTTAACACCATAACGTGTTTTGTTAGAACTAATATTTACTTCTATTCTCTTTTTCTTGTCTTTTTTCATTTTTTCTATTTGATTTCTGATTGTCCTTGTTCTATTAGCCAGATCTTTCATTTTTTTTTCTGTCACGGAATAGGAATAATTTGTCGAATTCATGAATTGGGCTTGAGTGGATGATTTATGACTTATCTGAATCTGATTATTTATTATCGAATTTTTTTCTTTTTTTATTTCATTCGATTTCTTTTTAAATAAAAATGGAAGACTTTGAATAATCATTTCATTTAGAAACAATTTGAGTTTTTCTTTGAAAATTCTTAGAATTTGTAAACACTTATTTCTAAATTTTTTAATTTTTTTATTGAGTTCTTTAAAAATAGGTTTAAAAAAGGAAGGCCGTTTTCGAGGAGAACCAAAAGGAAGTTCAGTTTCCAGTCCCCAAACTGTTAAAAAACAAACATCATTTTTTTGTTTTTGTTCTTTTTCTTTCTGTTTCATTTGATCTCGATGAGAAAGACGTATCCTAGATCTGTGCCAAGGTTTTAGACAGAAAGGAAATAGTATCTTTATCTGAATACCTTCTGTTAACCAATTTTTAGGAAATTCTGTTTCTGATAATTGAATACCGTTATAGGTACATTTAATATGTATTTCTCTATTCCACTCTTTAAAATCCGCAGACCACTCAGGATTTTGGAATAATAATACACGGGCGATATTTTTTGTTATTATCAATAAAGGAAATAAAATCTGTTTTCTAAGAATTGACTGAGTTACTAACAGCAAACTCCTTGTTACTTGAGCAAATATAGTGGTATCCCAGGTTTCTTTTACTCTTATTCGGATTTTTTCTTGTTCTTTTTCGTACTCTTTTTTTTTATTCCCCCCCTTTATTTCTTCTTCTTTATAATCTGAAATTTGAAGTTCTGGGGTTTTTTCCATACGATTTCTAAAAAGTCCTTTAATTAGTCCGGAAAGATTAATCAAAAAAAAATCGAATTTTTTTTCTAAAAAAAGTGGGGAACGTATATTTGCTTGAAACAGTTCCGCAATAACTATTTTACGTCTTTGGACACGCATAGAACCTTTGATTACGTCTCGGCGAAAATCTGATTGTTGTGAATATTCTACCGAAGTCGTTTCGTTTGTTTGATCCAATTTAGTTGTTTCCGTAGTATCGGCCTTCTCTTGGTTATCAATAAAAATCATTACAAAGTTAGGTGTCCTTGAGCGAATTTGAAACTCCGATCCCACCCCTTCTTCTTCAAATTTTTCTTCTTGTTCTAATTCGTCAATTAATTTGTATGACCAGCGAGGCACTTTTTTACTGATTTCTTTTATTCCAAAAGGTTTTTTTTGAATCCGTTGAGTAAAGGAATCGCCTATGATTCCATCATCGAAAAATTTTAAAAATTTTTCTCGATCTTCTGAACCCATTTTCCCTTGTTCTGGAAATAAAGGACTTCCTTTCAAATTCGACAGTGATTCTCCAGCAAATTGACTCCCGAAATGCCAAATTTCAGTTGATAGTGATTTTTTATCAAATGTATCCATTTTCTGGTCAAATTCGTGGCAATTATAATCATTCTGAAAGATACTATGAATCTTATTTATCAAAATTCCATCTA